AGAAAATTGACTCAAGAACACATTTCATTTTCCTTAGGAGCTCCATTGTAGAATTCAGGCCTAACCATTAATCGAGAAGCGATGGGAACGACGAAACCTGTGGATACATAAGATTCTATTGAAAACGAATCCTAATGATTCACTGGGTAGGATGGCGGAACAAACCCGGGGCCAATCCACTTTTATTCTGAAAGGTCATGTCATGGGATAACCCTACAACTGAAATAGATATTGAAAGAGTAAACATTCGCCCGCGAAAGTTTTTATTTTATTGGATTTATAAATTTTGGTCGATCCGATATGATAATAAAAAATACAAAACAAAATAAAGACTCGTTATAACAAAATGACATTATATTATCTATAACATTATCTCTAAATAATCTATAAAATAATTATCTAAATTATCTATAACTATTAACTATAAATAGAAAAATAGAATATATGTTTAATTAATATTAATTATATAAACTATCAAAACAAGATATACAAATTTATATTTCTAATAGATTAGATAAAATAATAGATTAGATAAAATCTCAATGAATCCCACGATTCAGTATATTATTCATTAAATACACGTATATTATTTTATAATTGTTTCATTCGCGAGGAGCTGGATGAGAAGAAACTCTCATGTCCGGTTCTGTAGTAGAGATGGAATGAATTGATAAACAACCATCAACTATAACCCCAAAAGAACCAGATTCCGTAAACAACATAGAGGAAGAATGAAAGGAATATCTTATAGAGGTAATTGTATTTGCTTCGGTAGATATGCTCTTCAGGCACTTGAACCCGCGTGGATCACATCTAAACAAATAGAAGCAGGGCGGCGAGCAATGACACGAAATGTGCGCCGCGGTGGAAAAATATGGGTACGTATATTTCCAGACAAACCAGTTACAGTAAGACCCGCGGAAACGCGTATGGGTTCAGGGAAAGGATCTCCCGAATATTGGGTAGCTATCGTTAAACCGGGTAGAATACTTTATGAAATGGGCGGAGTAGCAGAAAGTGTAGCCAGAAAGGCTATTTCAATAGCGGCATCCAAAATGCCTATACGAACTCAATTCATTATTTCAGGATAGGAATGTAAAACCAAAGGAAAGAGGTCTTTGGAATAAAAAAAACAATTGTAGGTTTCTTTTTTTTATTATTTTGGACAAACAATATTTCTTTTTTTTTACTTCGCCCCTTTGCATCAAAAGAGCAAATAAAAAAAATGATATGATTCAACCTCAAACCCATTTAAATGTAGCGGACAACAGCGGGGCCCGAGAATTGATGTGTATTCGAATCATAGGAGCTAGTAATCGACGATATGCTCATATTGGTGACGTTATTGTTGCTGTAATCAAGGAAGCAATACCAAATACACCTTTAGAAAAATCTGAAGTGATCAGAGCTGTAATTGTACGTACTTGTAAAGAACTCAAACGTGACAACGGTATGATACTGCGATATGATGACAATGCTGCGGTTGTTATTGATCAAGAAGGAAATCCCAAAGGAACTAGAATTTTTGGTGCGATCGCACGGGAATTGAGACAGTTAAATTTCACTAAAATAGTTTCATTAGCGCCTGAAGTACTATAAGTATAATAAAGATGAGACTATAATATAGTTATAACATTTGAATAAAATAGATAAAATTAATTAGTAGATTTGTCTCACGCATATATCTTTAACAATTCATAAAAAAAAAATATATATTATATATAAAGAAAAAAAAAGCATGTTGATTATATCAAAATTCGGGGGCAACAATAATTTTAGTTTATCATGGGTAAAGACACTATTGCTGATATAATAACTTCTATACGCAATGCTGACATGAATAGAAAGGGAACGGTTCGAATACCATCTACTAACATCACCGAAAACCTTGTTAAAATACTGTTAAGAGAAGGTTTTATTGAAAACGTGAGGAAACATCAAGAAAGCAACAAATATTTTTTGGTTTTAACCCTACGACATAGAAGGAATAGGAAAGGGCCATATAAAACTGTTTTAAAGTTAAAACGGATCAGTCGACCCGGTCTACGAATCTATTCGAACTATCAACGAATTCCTAGAATTTTAGGCGGGATGGGGATTGTAATTCTTTCTACTTCTCGGGGTATAATAACGGACCGAGAGGCCCGACTAGAACGAATTGGCGGAGAAATTTTGTGTTATATATGGTAAGCTTTCTTATATCCAACTTAGATATGGAACTTTACTATTTATTGGTGAAACAAAAAAAGAGAAATAGCGGGTTTCTAATATCACTCTACTCCTACATTAGTTAATACTTCAAAGAGGTTTTACCTGGAATAAAAGAAGAAAAATGGATTCGTGGAAGTTTAATTACTGAATCACTTCCGAATGCTATATTTAAGATTCGGTTAGATAATGAAGATCGGATTCTAGGTTATGGTTCAGGAAGGATTCGGCGTAGTTTTATACGTATACTACTGGAAGATAGAGTAAAAATTTTAATAAGTCGTTATGATTC